CGCCGGTATGAAAAGTTCTTAATGTTAATTGAGTGCCCGGTTCTCCAATAGATTGACCTGCAATAATACCTACAGCTTCTCCCAATTCGACCAGGTCGTCATGAGCTGGACTTCGGCCATAACATAATTGACAAATCCACGACGTACTCCTACAAGTAAAGGGAGTTCGAATAGAGATTGGTTGTGCTCTAAAAGTTATGAATCTATTGACAAGTCCAACTCCAATATCTTGATTTCTAGTAGCAATGCATCGCGAACCTATATATACATGATCTGCTAATACACGCCCAATTAATGTTTGGATAAAAATCCTGTCCGCCATCATTCCATTTCGAGGACTTACAGAAATACCTCGGACGGTGCCGCAATCTGTTCGACGTACAACAATGTGTTGAACTACTTCAACAAGTCTGCGCGTGAGATATCCTGCATCTGATGTTCGGATAGCGGTATCCACAACTCCTTTACGGGCTCCGTAACAAGAAATAATATATTCTGTTAAAGAGAGTCCTTCGCGTAAATTGCTTTGAATGGGTAAATCAATCATTTGCCCTTGGGGATCCGACATTAATCCTCTCATACCTACTAATTGATGTACCTGAGATGCATTTCCTCTGGCTCCCGAAAAAGACATTATATGGACTGGATTAAAAGGATCGGTCATCCGAAAATTAGGATTCATTTCTTGTCGCAAATATTCACTTGTGGCATACCAGATCTCGATCGATTGACGTAATTTTTCTACCGCGTGTACATTCCCATAATGATGGTGTTTTTCCAAAATAAAACTTTGTTGTTCAGCGTCTTGAACTAGCCATCTTTTAGAAGGTATTGTTAAAAGATCATCAATTCCTAATGAAATGGATGCGGCGGTAGATTGTCGGAAACCCAGAGTCTTTACTTGATCCAGGATATGTGATGTATATCCTATTCCATAGTGATCAATAAATCGACTAATAAGTCGTTTCATGGCAGTTCCGTCTATCATTTTATTGTGAAAGACCTGAGTGGGCCGTTCTGCCATCAGTACCTCCATATTGCGCTGAGTAGAATTTGACAATGGGTTTGAGTCAGTGATTGTAAAACTTCCTTTTCTAGATCTTGATTCACGTAGAAATTCCGCAATTGCAATTATAGTCCTAGTTAACCCGGTGAGACTCGAATTCCCCCTGGTAGCATAGAATTACAACAGCCCTGCCAAAACCCCTGTATGGCTTCTTCTATTTCTCGATAAAGAGAAATATGACCGAGAGTGGTTCGAATATATATATAAAGAATTTCTTTTTTTATACTTCTTACTATTAGATAGTGTCCATAAATCTCATAATAGGTCCCTAAAGATTCATAGTGAATTTCGATGGGAGTTTCTCTTGCAGCAATAACGCGTTGATCTAGTCGCCACCGCAGCCACAAGGGACTACCTAAATTGATGCGTTTTTGCCGATAAGCTCCAATTGCATCATAGGCATTAGAAAAAAAAGGTTCTTTTTTTTTTGTATACTTATAGTTATTATCTTCATTTTGATAGTTTATACGATTACATGGATTATACCTATTTACACAAATACCCCGACGATTTCCACTCGTTAAGAAATAGAGTCCACTAAGCATATCTTGAGTTGGTGCAGAAATGGGATCTCCAATAGTTGGAGACAAAAGATTCATATGAGAAAACATAAGTAAACGTGCCTCTGCTTGAGCCTCCAAAGATAAAGGCACATGAACAGCCATTTGATCCCCGTCAAAGTCTGCATTGAAGCCCTTACAAACTAATGGATGTAAACAAATAGCACGCCCTTCCACTAAAATGGGCAGGAATGCCTGTATGCCTAATCTATGCAGAGTAGGCGCTCTATTCAGCAATACAGGATGGTCATCCAGAATTTCCTGAAGTATTTCCCATACAATCGGTTTTTTTTTTCTAATTTGACTCTTAGCAACTCCGATGTTCGAAGCAAGATGTTTTCTAATTAGGTCACGAATTACAAATGCCTGGAAAAGTTCTATTGCTATTTCGCGAGGCAATCCACATCGATGTAATGAAAGTGAAGGGCCCACGACAATCACTGACCGCCCTGAATAATCGACCCGTTTACCAAGCAAAGTCTCGCGAACTCTTCCTTCTTTGCCTTCAATTACATCTGAAAGAGACTTGTAAACTCTATTATGATCATCCCTCATCGGTTGTCCGCAGATTCCATTATCAAGAAGTGCATCCACGGCTTCTTGCAGCAATTTTTCCTGAGATATTATTAATTCTTCTGGCGTAGCTATACTTGTTGTTAATAGATCTGTAAGAGTATTATTCCGATAGATAATTCTTCTATAGATTTCATTAATATCCGAGGTCACTAGTTTATCCTCATCTATATGATAGATTGGTCTCAACTCAGGAGGAAGAACTGGTAATAGACGCAAAACCATCCATTTTGGTTCTATATTTGTTCGAATAAAATGCTTAGCCAATTCCATGCGTCTAAGCAAAAAATCTTTTCTTCTT